AATTCGCTAGAAAAGACGTATCGCAACTACTTGATCAAAAAAGAAAAAATTATTATGAAGGTAGCCGAAATCCTGGGAAAAAGACAAAGTAATATTGAACCGCAGGACATCCGTGCAGGTGTAGAGAATTTTTTTGCTGGGACCGATGACATTGTTAATATAGACTATAGAAATAATAAAACACAAAATATTTTAAAAAAGATTACGACCGAGGGGGAGAGAAGCTATTATTTTAAAAAAATAGTAGAAGATCTCCAGGACTAAGGCTTGAGAGTATATAAAGTGGATTTTTTTTAGGTGTTAACTCTCTTTATTTTTTGGTTTTAGTTTTTTTGAGCGTTGATACGCTCAAAAAGAACGAGGCCCGCCCCATTTAAGGGGCGGGGAAGGATAAGTGGGCAGTGGGTGTCCTTCGCTGTACTATAAGTTTTTTGATGCGCGAGGCATTTTCTGATAAAGGATTGGTAAGCAGCCAAGCGAGCATTCCTGTGTGATTGGGGATAGGTAGGCACAGAGAATCGTCCCTTTCCTGTGCTATCAAGAATAAGGATAAGGATGAAGTGCAGGATCTACTCTGAGAAATCCATCTATGAGAGGGAACTGAGTGACAGCCTACATGAATGAGTAGCACGATCAACTGCTCTTCAGAAAGAGGGCTACTCAAGGAGTTTAGGGATTGCAAGCTTGGGATTACAACGAGATACCAGGACTTTTTAGGCCGTTCATCGAGCCTCCACTTTCTTGTACTAGCTGACTAAAGGCGAGCTACTTTTTAGAATTATCTAATTAACTAAGCTCTTTCCTTAGATGGAGTTCCCCCTATGACAGAAATGCTTGCCCCTGAATGTGGATCTATTTCCTTGGGATTGGAGTCTTTTTTCTTTGCCTTTAACAGTTTCATAATATGATCTTTCCTATTTTTCAAGCGAGCTAGTGAAGTACCTCTTAGCTTAGGAAAGCGGGTTATAGCAAGCCAGTTTAAAAGCGGGCTCTAGGCCAGTTTTAAAGTTTACCAAGGAAGGAATATTGAAAAGAGCAGGAGTTTTTCCAGCAAGTTGAAAGCCTTTAAGCATTCCCCGGTGCTTATGCACCTTCTAAAAGTCTCTGTCCCTGTATCGTAAAACTATTAAGGTGACTTCTTTAATAAGCATAGCTTATGAAAATTGTATAATAGCTAACCAACAGCTTGAGGACTGCTACAGTACTTATTTTCTTTGGATTGCTTTCCTCCAGCTATACTACAGAAGGAATTGCTTTCCCTGGCTTTAGAGGTTTCAGGTTAAGCTTTACTTTTATGAAATTAATTGGGCATTTGTCCCGTCACAAGAATAAGCGGCAACCCCTTCTCTTCCTTAGTGGCACAAGCCTCCTTTTCTATTCATGGGAGATATAAAGGGGGAACTAAATTCCATTCTTTTTGAAAGCATAACTTGGGCTGTTGTCGAGCTATCCCTCACCTCGATTCAAATACAGATAAAAGTCTATCTGGCCCTCATAGGAATCGAGGAAAGAAGGATTTTAGCAGCAGGGTAGTTGGAATAGTTCTCCACTGTTCGAGCTTTAGAGGAAATAGCAAATCCTAGATCACCCTTTTTAACTAAACTCTGGGAATTGATAGATAGCAAGAAGTTACGCCGTCACACTATCTGGTTCAGGAAGTTCTCTAGCTTGATTTGATTGGCTAATCCGAACAAAAAAAAGCACCCTAATAAAGGAAAAGGCATTTAGGACATCAATCCCGAGGGGAAGAAAAGAGGCACGAGTGATATCTCACTTATTAAAGCAAAAGCCATAACCCTAGATGCAAAGATCCACAGGCACTCCTAAGGCTTGGTGAGCTAGGTTTAGTGACTGGGGCGGACTTCTTTTCTATACGATAGCACCTGTCCCCTTCTTATACTATTAGATAACCGGAAGGAAGGGCATGAATTAGAATAGGCTCAGGAGCTAAGATGGCAATGTTCAAATAAGAGTGTGCCTAGCGTCTTTCGCTCTCTGTTATTAGAAGAAGGTAGGGATAGGTAAAGAGCTCCGTCTACTAGGGCAGCAGGATAAAGATAAAGCTTTGTATAGCTAGTTCGTTTTTAAGCCTTTACAGCTCTTGCAAGCTAGGAAGTCAAATAGGCACGCAGGAGGGCATTCATCTAAGATGGCTAATCCTGAGGAAGGCAAGTCGCTTATCTCTCATCTCCTTTTGATTGAAAGCAGTCCTCACAGGCGGCGGGGCATCCAACTAAATTTCATTGCCTCTGTCGATCAGTTGACCTCCTCTTTTTTGCTTACCTTTCATTTCAAGCTGTAAGTCTTTTATACTTGCTCATAAGAACCCTAGTCCCGTTTAGGCACCTCTTTCTGGGGCAACTGATCCATTCTATGAACCCGATTCTTATCCTGAATGATTTATTTTCTCTCCGAGTTAGTTATATAGAAAGAGGGCTTCCTCACTCGCTCCTCTCCCCTTTTCTTTTGAGAACCTGAATCAGTGAAATAGACCCTATTTGCCAAGCGCTTCCTTCGGTCGCCTTTAGTTTCCTACTATGATTGGGTGGGTTCGGAAAATGGGCTTGCAACGGATTCAACCGATCGATTCCCCGAGGACTCCTTTTTTTACTTCTCCTTTTAGGCAGTTCTCTCTCTCTTTCTCGACTTGCAACTCACTTTTCCCTTTATTCCGCTTCGAAAGGGGTGCGCTAGGTTTTGGTCAGCGGCTTTCCTCAGCCTCAGAGCCGACAAAAGCTTTTTTCTTTATTTAGGAGCGAAAGAAGATGGATCCGTTTAAGAAGAATAAGCAGCTATTTTATCCACTATAGTTCGACTCGAAAGGTCTTTCAGTGACCGAGTTCAGTGACGGCAACAACTCACTAGTCGAAAAAGACGCAGCGGATCAAGGCTTCTTTCCTTTGCTGAATCAGGAATAGCCGACTCCAGGTAAATGCTTTTCCCAGCTCAAAGGCGATGACTAGTAGATTCGGGGGTACCTATAAAGCGAACAAATGTTCCCATGGTCATGATTGTTGACTAAACTGCCCTTTCTCTGATTCCCCTTGCCGACTCTGAACTAACTCATGCTTGAATGTGAACAACCGATAGAAAGCAGCATTCTACTAATTGGATTACCTTCTGCCCTTCCTTATAGTAGGAATTTCTCTCTCGAACCCTAGAACCTTTGGGCCGATAAAAGCGAATGTTCAAAGCTTTCAGCGGGCTAGAGTCGTCTTCTTGCTGTTGTTGAATATGAAGTTGTGATCAGCTTAGCAGTAAAGAGCTCTTGTTTAGCGAGAGTCGTATTCGGATTCTGCTTGAGCGGCCTTCTCTCTCTGAGTTACGGCAAAGGTAGTTCGGTAAGCCTCGTCATCTAGTATGACCAAAGCATTAGCCCTGTCTCTATCCTTGGGCTAAGGGCGCATAGACTGGACTTAGTGAGGTGAGGTAGCTTAGGATGATGAAACCGTACCTTCTCACTTTCGGACTTTCTTGCTGGCTTGACTTCTTGACTTAGAGCTTTCACGTGGCAATCGTTGATGGAAAAAAGAGTGATCAAAATAGAAAATAAAGAGGTAGTTGACAGAGGTAGAATCGGCATCTGTCTCGCCTGCTGGAAAGCTTTACTTGGCTATTGAAATCAGCAGCAACAAATCAACTTAATTAAGATTAAGAAGAATCCGTTCTTGGAAGAAGTCCTCACTTACCTTCTAGTAAAATATCTGACAACAGATGCGGATTATGTAGCAAATGCCGCTAATGCGTAACACATTGAGTTGGGCAGCTTTCCTTGAGCAGATAGGACACTGCGCCATCAACAGACATACTCGCGAAGAAAGCACCTACCCTGGTGGAACTTAACTGCCTCGATCCTCATCTCGTTCACTCACAGAAGACCTTGCCTAGCTCTACTTTCTTTCTTATACCAGGAAGCCTTTCGCTTGTCCCTTCGCACGTGAATCTTGATATCCCGGCTAGAGAGCTTTTCTTTCTTCTTTCCCCGGGATACTATTGGCTTACTCTTCTTTTCCTTCGGCGAGGATACCTTAGTTCCAATCGTTTGAGGAAAGTCGGCATTCTTAGTTGAAAGGAAAGGACTTATACCATGAACGGACTCTTTGCCTTGGGGAAATAACTTCCTTGGCTTACTAATGACCACTTCGAGAAGAACCTATTTTCAGTCTAATGCCACATCTGACTCAACAGCTCCTTCTTCCTCTGAGAACTCTACTTTGATTCCTGCCTCCACTACTGGTGTGTCTTCTGCCGTTCCCAGTGCTTCCCTAGTGGCATCTTCACTCATGACAGACTCAAGCATCGAGTCTTCATCGCTGTCACAGGCTACGGCTTTGCAGTCCTACACCACTGCATCTGGTTCGTTGTCCTTTGTGAACCCGAAACCATTGTTGCCCGGTTCATGGACCGACTGCAGGACCCTCGGCATCTATTCCACAGCCCTCCAGTCATGTTTTCATGCCTTCCCCACAGGTATATACCACGGTTCCCTCTGCTGCCTTCTCACCGTTATACACCATGTCTTCCAATGCATCTCCTCAATCTTTCCCTTCCACCTACCAGAACCCATCATCCTTCTCACCTGCGCCCCTTCTTGCTGCACCCATCTCGTATCCATAAAGCTAGACTGACGCAACTATCTTCTCTGGAAATCGCAGTTTGAACCTATACTCATCAGTAATGATTTAATGGGCTATGTGTAGGGGGCCTTCCCATGTTCCCCTCAATTCATCAGTGATGCCGAAGGAAGGGCTCATCTCAACCCCGCTTATAGTGCTTGGGTGAGAACGGATCAAAGTGTTCGCTCTTGGTTGAATGCGACACTCTCAGTGGACATGTTGACGGAAGTCTACAATAGAATATGAAAAAAAAACATAGATGGATGGCTTTAGAGCAAAGATTTGTTGATCAGTCCACGGCTAAAGAAATTAAATTGAAGTTCGATATTCAGAATAACAGGAAAGGTAACAAGCCTATGGATGCCTATTTACGGGAACTGAAGTCTATGGTTGATGCCTTGGCTGCTATCAACTCTCTTCTATGTCCCCAAAGGATGTAGTTTTCACTACAAAGCCCTTTGAATATGAAGCTTTTGTTACAACCATCTCCGACTCTAAGACTGTTCCATCGTTTGAGGAGCTGCGGACTAAGGTCCTTAACCAAGAATCGCGTCTTCATCGCATACAAGCTGCACAACACAGTGAGCAGCAATCAGCCTTTGTGTCTCAGACTTCAGCTGCTTCTGATAATCGTTCCTCTCGCTCCAACTACAATGGAGCTCGCAACAACAATGGGCGAAATCAACAACTGATTCCCCGCATTGCTCTTCCAAGCCCTTATTCCCAAGTCACCTTAACTAGTTCCCCGCACCTGTCTGTAACGGACCCTCTGCCTTTAGCTACAAATAAAGACTCTCAAGAATTATGGGACTGTCTTAGAGGCCTGAATCCTTTGGATAGTGGTCAGGAAGATACCTTTAACCCCTGAACACACTGGCAGATCACCTGGCAGTGCTTGGCCTTTGATGGCTTTGAGAGTCTTTCAAACAATGTAGTATTCCGCCAGGAGCATTTGCCACCTTGCTATCCCCCCAGAGAGAGAGGCTTTCTCGAATATGTATTTCAGTGCGCCCATGCGAGCGATGAGCCAAGTTGTGTGATAAAGCATGTACTGCCAGAGCAGCCCAAGCGAATGCGCAGCACGTCCGTTCTAGTGCTGAATATCTGTTCTCGTAATCCGTGAACTTCTTTCTCAGTTAGTTCGTGGGATCGGCATCTCCTGAATGGCTTTCACCTTGTCGGGATACATCTCACTCATCTTCTGCACAGGCTACACCATGACCGTTCCCAACGACCGGAACAGTGACACATGCACAGTTTATTGGGCGCATTACCCAGGAAGAGTGGCTGGCTGCCTCATCTCGAAAGCCATTAATGACTCTTATTCCTACCCAACGGATCAACCGCAGAGCTCCGGGCCAACCCTTACCAGTGATTCTCGCCTCCCCTACCATTCTGTCCTTCCAGGAGGAGATGGATGAATGGAAAGCAAGTAAACAGGAAAGCTAGACTAAGGTCCTTAACCAGGGGTTGGAAGCTCTATTTTATTTTAAAGGGGTGATGGGAGGTGAGTTCGGGTATGGCCTGGGTATGGCTTCGGTATGATTCTAACAGGTCCTACTCTGATCTCACTCTCAAGCTATTCTCTTTATAGACAGCGACTCCCTCCCTAGACTGCTATTATCTCTCTACACTGCATTGCTCCTAAGATACCTTATTAGTAACTCAACTCAAATGCCATAACTCTGCCCTAAGCATTGAGCTTAAAACAAGCCGCGAAAAAGACTTTTCGGGTAGCCTTCCATGCCAAGCCAGCACATGGACCGGATTGGTACTCGAAGGGCTTCCCCTTCCTCGGCCCCTTTCTTCTGTCTTTGACTGACCACAAAAAAGACAACAAATAAACGGAGACGTGTCACCAAAGCAACACTTTCAGGATTAATTACAGGCCATGGTGATCTTCGATCTCCACCATTGGCTTGACCTGAGGCATCGGGGACTCACCACAACCTCATGCCCATCCAGAGCAGCACACGTTCCTTCCATCGTCTGATCTCCTCCTGAGACTTCTGAGCCTCCTAGGATACTGTCGTAAGCCGCAGCCACAGGATTAATATGTGGAAATGGCAAGTACACACTGTGCACCACGATCTTGACGTTGCGGATGACGTCCGGCACCTTAATCCTCACATAGTTCATCCTCATCGGCGCCGAGGTCAAACCTCCGCCGGCACCAGAGGTTGTGATAAGCAGCGGTTTGCCTCGTTCCAATGTCGGCGGAGCAGTCCCCACCGGAAGCTTCTCCAGATCCGCGATCGACAAGAAATGGTTCGGCACAATGTGGAACCTGACGTTGCTGATATGATATAAGAGTGAGAACCGGAGAAGATCGAAAGGTCGTCAACGGCGAAGACCGTCATATTGTATTGTTAAGAGTCACAAGCTCGGCGTACTTCACCTTCATAGCGAGGGCTAGGATGCTGAAGCCATTGTTACGGAGCCGGAGCATGGCATCTCTGAGCATCAGGCGCATGATAGCAGGCTGCACCGAGCCGGAAGTCTGGATATGTTGACCAGAATGATGATCTGGATGGAACGGGAACGAGAGCGAGGTCATCCTCTCCACGTCGCAAGAAAACGTAGAGAGCGGAGAGATGAAACCTTGAAGGCCATGAATAACCACCATGCCGTTGTTGAAGAGATCGGGTTGCGTGATCTCCACCCCTCCGATAAAGACCTTAGCACTAGCAGTTGTGCTGGTCTTTCTATTGACCGAATCAGAGGTGAGGGTGATGCAACGGCCTGGACTCAAGGTCTCTCCTGCCTCTCGGGCGAGGGATGAGAGTAGTGTTATTTAGTTTGATGAGGGTAGCTGCCTATTGCAGGAGTTCCTGACCTGAATGGACACCAGCAAGCAGCTACTGAATGTAAACAAAGTAAAGGGGATGGAATCAACTCAATAGAATTAGGTATTTAATATGACTTCTGAAGTGACTAAACGAAGTTAAGGATTGATTCAATACCAAATCCCAGATCCCTATAGACAACTAATGGTAGGGGCCCCAACGCCCATCGTGAACTACGTTCATTGCTCGGGCAATGAAAAACCTTGTCTCTTTTGAAGGAAGACCTGTGCACTTTCCCTTTGGCGGGCCTATAATCGCGAGTGAATCCTTTGTGCCCAGAAACTACTACTTCACCTGATCGGCAACCCTGGGATTCCTAGTGAAAACTACACCTTCATCTCGATCAAAGGTGGCCAGATCGCTTGAAGCTTCCTATTCGCCTTTCGGGGGGTCCCCCGTTGATAGATGGGGGCAATCATCTGCGCCAGTGTATAGTAAAAAAATAAATTGAAAATTCTTACAGTAGCGAGGAGAGCTTATGGACAAAAAATGAGGATTCCGGCGGCTTTTGCCACTTATGATCAGTGTTCACAAGAGCGGGACGGTTCAATGTCTTACAATGTTCAAGCAGCATTCTTGTCGGAAGGATTTTTTAGGAGGCCCGGGCACCTTCCGAACATCCCTGAAGGATAGAACAACATGATGAAGAAGGCGGCGAAGGTATGGAGGAAAATTTTGAAAGAGAACAAGGAGATCCCTGAAAAGGGGGAGACAAGGAAGTAGTAGAAATGTTGAAGAGGGGACAACCCGCTCTTTACTTTTCAGGGAGGCTGCCCCTCCCTTCTTGCCTATCCTGGACCCCTTCGTGAGTCCTCCTGGTTTGGAAGCTTAGTGATAGCTCTTACCTCATGGTAGCTCAGGGAGCTGCATGCTAGCGTTTATTGAGGGAGTTGGAAAGAGCATTTGCGGTTGAATCGGAATCTATTTCGGATGAATCCAAGGGGGTGCTTTATGCTAAGGAGAGGATACCGTCTTGTAGTTGCGGAGTTGTCTGGGATGAACGCTTTCCTTCTTTCCAAGGGTGCTCAAGGAGTCTATCAAGGCATAAATCGATATATGAAGCTGGGAACTTACCAATCATAACAAATAGCCTTAGGTTGCTTATTTCCTGAGAGTTTCAGTTTTTGTTCGGTTAGGCTATCTGGGGGAGGCAACTCTTCTAATAGTAATAGACACTGATGCTATTTTTCTACTACTATTTTATAATATTAGATTGACGAAATTCCTTGTTTACACGTGGCTAGGTCGCTGATTGAGAAGAACTACCGCTGAGATGTCTCAGATAGAGAGAGAGGGTTGGTCCCCGTCTTTCGTGTTTAAGATGCCTTAGGACTAGTAATGAAGCACAAAGCGAAAAAGGAAGTGGGAAAGCGCCCGACTGCGAAGCTGACAGAATTTTTTCAATCTACGAGTACGAGTAGCAAAGGGGGTACCCCAGGGGAATGTGAAATGTGGAATGAATCAGGAAGTCGCCCTTTTGTTAAAATTCCTTCTCCTCTCTTTCAGATTTCAGACCCTTGTCTTTGATTTCTGCCAAAAGATCTTTACTGTATATCCAATCTTGGATCTTGGACTGGCCGCATTCCCATTTATATTCTCAAATATAGGTAAGGCCAACCCGCCCCTTCATCATTTCATTTTTTGTAACGAGAATCTATATTGGTACGAAGCGCAAGTACTTAGCTTAGAGCCCTGAGCTCCTCGGATCGGAAGAAGACCAAACTGCGAAAGGAGAAGCCCTCTTCAGAACCCATACCCTAAGTCGATTCTTTTTATTTTCTTTATTCAGAATGAGCCGCTGACACTTGCTTGCGCATGAACATCATGAACATGCGGTAGACTTCTCGGAGGTGCCAGTAAGGCTAAGGCGGCTCTGGCTGCATTTGCCAAATCCGAGGGCTGAGGGGTGCCCACTGGTCTACAGCATATGATGCGGGTTATTGCCCATGCCTTTTTGTTTATAGAGATCGACTAGAAGAGAAAACCACTTATACTGCCTACTCTATTCCTAAAGGAAGATAATTCATTCCCATTCCTTAGAACAATAAACAGCTTCCATTGAGTCTCTAAATGAAAATGAATGAGTCTCTGAAGCTACCCTCACTCAATGCGAAGAACTCTCCGCCCAAAGCTTTCCTTTCCCGGAGCGAGCCCTACCCGGAGCAGACAACTCTTGATCTTGACTGGCAACGGAATTCGCGGCACTCACTTTCCTGGGCCTTCGATCGATCTTTTGTGGGAGAAGTCTCTTAGTACGGGATAGAAGGGGCAGCTGCTGTGGGAGTAAGCATAAACAAGCAGTAAGCCAACCACCGATCTATCTCAATGCCATCGGCAAGCTGCTACCTCGGGGCTATTATCCCGGGTTGTTCTAAGACTGAGACAGAGAATAATGAATTAGAATATGCTATAATAAGAACACTTATGAAATCCGGATCTATTTTAAACAAGGTGACACCTTTCCGGCAACTACTCCCGGGCAAACTGCAACTACCTTCGAATAGGTTCTTTCTCTAAAGTCAGGGTTCGCATAATCTGATAAAGAAGGAAGGGGATTTATTCTCTTACTCACCGGGTTAGGGTTTTCTCTCTTGTCGAAATGCTAGTTTCATATTAGACTTTCAAGCTGCGGCTACCCGGGTTTTCTTTCTATAGCTATCCCGCAACTAATCCTAAAACAGCTTCTGCAGATATAGGAGAAATAGAAGATAGAGTGAAAGAAGTCTTTATCTCTGTACCATCCCTCTACAGACTGACTTGAGATAAAGAAGACTTTCTGCGACAACTCCTATTACTACTGGGGTAGCTCCCGAACCTTCTTAAACTTCTTCCCCGGATTTCTTCGAGACTTCAACTTCACTTCTCAATCGTCTAAAAGAAAAGGTGGTCTGTTCCTGGTAAAGGTCTTTTTCTAAAAACTGGACACCCACTGAAACGACCTCTATAGTTTAGGGCTCAAACGGCGGCTCTGTCCTACCTTACTTCTCAACCAAACCAGATTAAGCAAAGCACGCAAAGACGTCCACTGTCTATTCATGTTATTCTTTTTATCCTCGAGCGGCGGTGGGGCCTATTGATTCGGGGGCATCAAAGACAGATCTTATGGCGAGATCGAGGAAGTGTGGTGTGGTGGGCGAAGCGCTAGTGCCCTATATATATATAAGGCGCTTGCCTCTCTTGTTTGAACTACTTGATAATTAGACTTTCGCGGAGATGCCTGGTATAGATACCTTCTTACTACATTCTCAGACGGACTTTTTTTCTAATTGTTTTGAATTCACTTGACAGAGATGCCAGGGCAAGCTCACTTGGAGTGATAGACCTTGTTTTCCCGCTTTAACTAGGAATAAAGAGGCATGGCATCTATTGAACCTGGAGACTGAACTAGGTATGATTAACTTTCCCCTACTGCGACTACAGCTACAACGACATTTGATATTGGATAAACTGCGGCTACTGCCGAAGAAACTTCCGTACCTTATTGTGAGAGTTCCGATGATTTGGCTGAGGTGAGCTAACGAATTCCTAGTTGAAACTTCACTTGACACAGTCTTCGTTCACATAGTAGAAGAGGTAGAGGGATTGCTTCTTGACTGAAAGTCTTATATCCGAACAACTAGGTTTAGCTTGAAAGCTTAAGGTGAACCATAGTTAAGGGAATCTATCTTTACTTACTTCCCGGCAAAGAAAAGGAGAAAGAGGTGCCCTATCTGCAGGTGCTTCACCCGATGACTTAAGGCGTCTTGGCCCAGGCCTTATCCTATTTATTTGGCATTCAACTTCAAAGCTAAGTGGTAAAGGCACGGAATCCGATATCCGATAAACTAGGCCACTTCTCTTACGATCACTGATGACTCAACCGCGAAGAATGAAAGAGTTGGGCACTCGACCGCGCTGTGTCTCTCTCTTGTTGCGGATGACTACGCGGATGACTATACTTCCACTGCCAGACAAAACTAGTAATAAAGATATGGAATCCGCTTTTCCCATAACTGCTTGACTCCCGGGCATCACTTTAAGTTTAAGCATAAGGACTTGGGCCTTACCTGAACACAAGCACTCGTACGATTGATTCAATCAATAGGAGCTATCCTGTGCCTACTTCTTGCCTACTATATAGTGGCCCCTACGGATACGCCTGCCCCAAAGACTTCCACAGCACCAATTCCGACTACTTCTGCGTCTGCCACGTCTCTAACGAATTAGCTCTCGAGCTTTCAATGCTAGAGCCATTCCCGCGGGAGAAGAACTTACTATAATAGGGAATCTAGCTTGAAAGACTTGATCGGTAGTGCCAGTCATTCCCTACCTTGCTTGTTCAACTTATCCTATATTGATTCATATAGCAGAGGGAAACTAGTGGGGATATAAAAGCAATCAAATAAGGCATTCTCCGCTGGAGAAGAACAGACTAGGTTTTCTTTCTCTAAACAGATAGAGTTCCGGGATAAAATTAAGCCTAAGCCTGAGTTCAAGAACCTTGCGACTAAAGAATAGTTTCATAAAATGCCTTTTGGCACTCACTCTCTATCATGTTCACTATCCCTGAGAATAGATATACTAGGTATTATCCCCTCAGTCGCCGGGGGCTAGGTCCCCACCTGTTGTTCCTATGACATAAGCTACCTTACCTGATTCTGACATTCGACTTGAAAGGAAAGCATAAGGAGCCTCAGCATCTTTTCCCTACGTGACAGAAAGAGAGAATTTCGTAGTTAAGGCACTTCCCGATCTAGTAGCTATTTCTGCTGCTCCATTCACGGAAGCATTTTCTACGGCCTCTCATGAGACAAGAAAGCAGAAGCTTCTAGAGCCGTATCCTAACCTGATTCAGAAACAGAACGTGACGGAGGCCTAGTTGTTGATGAGTGAGCCCCATCCGATGAATGTGTGGACTTGGACGCTGGGTTCAGAGGCGAGAGAAAGAAGGCATTCCATGTCCCCTTCCTTGTTAAAGTTCCGATTACTTGACTTCTAATCAATCTAGTCCAGACTGCCCCGGCATTCGGTTCATATATCTAAGAGATTTCTTATCTACTAGACTGCTACGACTGCCACAAAGAAAGCTTCAGCAGCTACATCACCAGTTTCAAATGCACTGGAGCTCTTTACCTCTCGGCTTTACAATATGGATTTGCCAACATGAGCGCCACCAGAGACAGATTGAGCTCACTCTTTTCCCACCGATGACAGACTTGTTCAAGCACTATAGACATCCGATGCCAGACTTGTCTTCGACGCGGGCAGGGTTGCTTTCTAGACAGACGAGTATGCTCTTTCTCTTCTTGCTATTGATGGGGCATCTTCAACTGGCGTATCCAATAGTGCCGCGCAAGACTTGACCGCGTTAGGGGCTTCTTCCTCCGCCTTGAGTGCGACTCCCTAACCTTATTTTCCGGATTCAACTGGAGCTCGAGACCTTCTTTTCCCATCAAAAGGTATAGATGAGGAATCTATCGAGTGTGCCACTAGTGGTCAATATCCATCAACTATAAAATCGATCTTTATAGGTGGGACACCAAAAACGAAAACAGAAAAAGCTGTCGAAACAGAATAAAAAAGAGACTCCTCAATGGGCGGAGACTCAGCCTCAGGAAATTATGTTAGTGAGAGACGACCTGGCAACCTTGCTATGTGATTACCGCCTTTAGAAAGCAATTAAGACAGAATGGAATGAATGACTGAACGAGCAGCCGGGCATGGGCATGGGAAAGAAGTTCCCTTATATAATGGAATCATTGAACTAGGCTAGGAAGAAAGATCAATCAATTCTATATGCGCTTTTGCCATCCGATCCGATGACCCCCTTGATGCCCTTTATGTTCTCTCTCTTGCCATAGAGTAAGTGTGCCGTTACGGGCCCCTATCTAGGTGCTTTGTCTCCGAAAAACCGGAAAAAGAAGAAAGAAGGTTTAGCGACTCCGCCCTAGACTCCTATTGGCTAGTGAGCTAGTTCCCCTTATCTATTCTATAAAGTAAATATCCCGGATAATGGATCCTATAAGAAAGAGGGGATTGTTGCAACTACAGAAACAACCGTACCAGAGAAATAGAGACAACTACTAAAGCAGAAACGGGCGTAGCCCCGGGGTCTAGTTAAAGAGCCTCCTCGCCTTACCTTGTTGATATTGGAAATAGTCGAGAATAAGCCCTTGTCATGCTTCCCTATGAGTTGGGCATCGATAGAACTTGAAGAGAAAGAATAAGCAGAAAAACAGCCATATAAAAAGGGGCATCATCCGATCCAGAACTTGTTGTTGATGAGTGAGCTGCCTTGCCCGAGGACCCTTACCTTTATGGTGAACGATCCCAGCCAGGCCAGATAAGAATGTGCCCTCTCCTTGTTTCCATGATAGTCTAGATCCGGTTTAGCGCTTGATAGTTACACTTTTGTTGGTATCCGATGACGTCGACACGCTGGGCTGGGTGAAAAAAGATATTCCGAGAAAGTAGGTTTAATACAATAATATCGTAGTATAAAGAGTGATGCATCAACAGGTCAGACAGACCGACCTTCCTCCTGCCCACTGGCCTTCTTCTGGCTTACGAAACTTGCTAGTGAAACTATAGCTATCTGGGAATCCGCAACTAGAACTACAAAGCAAAGGGATTACTTGTCCCCAACAAAAGGTGCAAAGCTTGGTTGGGCCAGTTCCTGCTTAAACTCCAAACCCCATAGCCCTTCCTGTTATGGCACGCCCTCTATTGCCAGGACGAGACTTAAACTGCCATATGCACGGGCGAAGAAAAGCCTATATCTGGGTCTGCGTCAACAAGTTATGATTCCTTTACTGAAGAATTCAAGCTCGAAGACAAAGAGAAGCGGGCTTTCCTACGGGGCGAATAACAGAGGATGAATACGACCTGGTGTGAATTGGCTACTGACATCATGGCCCGTTTAAGTCAGCTGCTATTTTCACGGCTCGTCCCCCGCCTTATGGCATAGGAATCGCCGCAATCCGCTCCCTAAACTCCACCCTCTCCTGGCCAAAATCCCTTCCTAAAAAGAGAGTGAAATCTGCCGAAAAGATAGTACTCCTAAGAAGGAAGAACTGTACCAATTTCCCGACATAAAAACAAGAGGAGAGAAAGAAACTTTTCCTCCTGTTAGTAATTGGAATCAAGCTGGTACTAAGCATCAACAAGCCTATTTATTCCCATGATGAAGGCTCAATTGTTTGAAAAAGTGGATGCTCATATAGGATCAAAGTGATACTACTACTTATAGGTCGAGTGGCCCGCTTCACTTTATTGAATAGATGGGCTTCAGCGAACCTACTTCTACTTCTTAGATGGAATTAATTCAATAAGATCAGGACTAGTCTTTCACTTCACAGATCAGATAGAGATCTACTTTTTATTCCATGGCCAGCTCAAGAAAGAGGCAGGCTAGAAAGCATACGATCTTAGACCCTTACCTAAAGCCAGTAGGGTGGAAAGAGGGTCTTAGAGTGCTGCTAGATGAGATAAAGCATATCAGTAAGCGATTGAGGGACGGCGAATGCCTACCCTCATAATAGTATACCTTATAGTGATTCGACCTGAAGTTACAGACTTATCTTATCTATAGAAAGAGGTTGGATTCCTTGTCCGACCATCCTATCCTCAAAGACAGCCTTCTAGCTCTTACCCTTCTGCCTTTCAAATATCCCTTCCTACTTCTTCATCCTAGCTCTCCAACTGACTGTCTTACTCCAGCTTTCATTTAAGTTACTGATTCGCCTATCCTCTCCCTTCCGGTCGAGCTAGTTTTTCTTCCTCTATCTAGGCCAACATTCATTCTAAGACTTTCACCAGCAAGGGCTGAAAGAGAAGAGCAGCCACCGGAGGTTAAAAGGTAGGCTTAGTAGGGCTCGAACCTACAATATCACCGTTATGAGCGGTACGTTTCAACCAATTAAACTATAAGCCCCTACGGATCTCTACATGCAATTCGCTCACTTCGGGAAGAGCGAACGGAAAGAGGAGGCCTTTGCTCTATCTGCTTCTTCCTCTCCCCAGGAATGAACAATTGGAAAAAGAAAAAGATTCTATATCTCTTTTTTGTTTATAGATAGATATAGAATTGAATATATTATTCTATAGAATAATATATAGAAAAATGAAGTTAAGCAAGCGGCCCTTTCGCGACTCAAACTGCCGGTACGCTTTCCGGCTCGCAACCGATCAAACGGGCGGAGGCTCTCTATTTGCTTGCAATGCCGGCTCTTCGCCTTTAGTTAGAAGTAGAAGTAGAGGGCGCCGTTTGCCCCACACTTCAGAAAAAGTAAAAAAGTATGTATGAAGTAAGAAAAAGTACATAAGGAATGATAAAGAAAAACTTGGTTACGGGAACCGAAGGTTAGGCCAACTACTTTAGTCTAGCTACACCTAAAAAAGTGTATTCCTACCCTTTCCCCTTTCTGTCAATGTTGCCAATTCCCAGAAGACTAATGTACCCTCGTGTATACAGTTGTCCAACTACTTTCTTCCTCCGACTTCTTTAGCCACTTCCGGCTTCCCCACTTCCGCATCTGTCGTATTCGGGAGAGCTTGCTTCGTGGCGGAGCATTTAGCAATGCTAGCAGCCTGGTGAGGGCTGGGGACATTTTAAGGTAGGGCCTGCTGGGCTTGCTTCTCATGAGATTGGGTAAGGGAATCGGAAATGGGCTCATAAACCGGGCGGGCTTTTGGGCACACGGAAAAGGGGAAGTGGATGGAGGGTGCTTCTCAGCTAGAGTTGGGGGTGGGGTCGCTATAGTGGCTAGGGTGAGTCTTCCTACACGGCTGGACGCCCGGCTCTAGACGAGAGGGGGTTACCACCACATCCTCTCCCGATAGACTCGAAGCTCTTCATAGTCAGGCGTGGTATAAAATCTTCTCTCAAAAAGAGACAGACCAGAGATGACAGAGGAAGGTATTCGGTTCAAAAAAGATACGGCAGTCAGAACAGCTTCAGTCCAAAATTGACTAAGGACAGAAGCAAGCTACAAGCATTAGCAACCGCTTTCGTTTAATCTTTTGTAAAAAAAAAAAAAAAGAAGCAGCGAAGAAAACAAGACAGTAAATTGTTGCGCTAACTCGCTAGCGCTAGCGCACTACGGCTTTTCAGCCTCCTGCAGTTCATTCCATTCCCTTCGCTACACTCGGCTTAAACCACCTACGAACTCACCCATAAGGAAACTTGTCAAGTAGGTCTTTCGAGCCTTTCCTTTTTTTACAAATCTGGTAAGGTGGGGTATTATCCTTAAGTCTGCTTTATCAATCTTTAGTCGTCTTTCAGTACTGGCGAAGCTTTAATTGAAGACCCTTCAGTGCCGTTTCGTTTGGTCCCCTGGGTACCTTCTCCGCACTTAGCTGTAAGCATTTCAAGTAGATAAAATCATAAAAGAAGAAATGGGAAGGAGTACTTACATTATGCGATGCGCTATTATTTGAATCCGAAGGTCAATCATTCCCAGTGAAGGTATGGGGGGAAAAGGAGTACGTTAGTCAAATAGAGGGCTCTCACGGGGGCGTAGTCCACGGCTTTAGCCTTAAGCTTGGGCTGTAGTTCTTGTATTGGGCGAACCAAAGCGTTAAATAGCGCCGTTTAGTGGCGTGCAGGGGGTAGTCGTCTTGTTGTGCTGGTAGGTGCGACTATGTGAGTTGACAAGAATACACTGCGGTATGTTTGAGTAAAGATTTTCCTTAGTGATCCAAAGGAGCAAGTAGAGTTACTGCAGACTGGCTTCCCCCCATAGACCCCCGCGGATGCGGATTTCCTACCATTGAAGGAAATAGATCAAACTGCTAATCCCACCCACGCCGTAAATGGATGCCTGATCCATTTTAAATCCAGCCGGAGGTCTTCGAGCCTTGTTACGAACTAAAGTTCTAAAGCAAAGCGACCCCAATCCCTCCCCAGCCCAGGTCAAAGGTCTCCCCGCTCTTTTTAGGGGGTTCGTTACGGTCAGCAAATAAGCCCCGCATCGTATCGATAGCGATTCAGATCACCTCCCCAAGCCTGCCTAACCTAATTGTGTGTGAGCAATCAATCGTGACAAGTCGACCGATCCATAATGAAAGCACCTGTAGATAGAAGCCGTTTGCCGACCGGTGGACTCATCCTCAATGCCGTTTAGGCTCCCCAGTTCAGTCGGTTGTCCGCCGCTTTTCTTTCCCATGCCGGGTATGGCCTTATGGGTAGCAGCCTCCCACAGAGATGGCTTTGTGGTCACCTTCTATTCTGCTTGTTGGAAGGTTCGTCCGGGCCCGGGTCAACCCACCCTCAACTGAGAATCATGAGAAGCAGTACTGGTTGAAGGATCGGCAGAAATCTGTATGTGCTGAGAAGTCTTTTTATTATTTCTTAAAAGAAAAAGATTCTGCTCCGTCTGATTGTCCGCAGTCTTTTTTGGAAGATTATATGTATTCTCAAAAGATGATTGGATGGTCTTGCCCGTTGGCCTGTAGACTTGACGTGGGGGAGCTTTTCCTCCTTGACCTTGTGAAGATTTTTTCCTATAGGCATTAGAGTTAGGAGCTGACGGCTGCTGGTTGGGCTTCTCTTTGTTGGCTGCATCAGTTGTACTTGACTTTTTCGAACGAAGTTTGAAGTTTTACTTTTAATAACCTTGTTTGGAACAAGACGCGCAATATCGTTCCGTGGGGTCTTTCTCATAGACGATTTTATGTCATCTTCCTTCGTTTTTACCATGCCTAACCAGACCCTATTAGGTTAGGCTTTTTCTTCAGAAGATCCACCTCAACGCATACCCTTGCGACACCGGGTCGAGATGGGGGTCGGACCATCCGATTAATAGCACTTTGCCTACTACGTTAGCAATAGTAGTAGTCTTTAAAAAAACAGATCGGAAGATTCGGAAACGGAATCCACATATTAACGAATCTGAAGAGAGAATCTTTGATGTACGTTGCATCTTTCAACCAAAGCTTAATGGTTTCTTCTGGAAATGTTGGAATAGATCTCAGAGTAAAAAATTTGTACATTTTAGTAATGCAAACAATCCTTTTTTTGGAGCTGACGCTCTTTTTTTTGTTGGTTCATAGTCCACACGGGGTTCTGGTCTTTTTACTTTATGTTCCGGATAAAATTGATCCCTCGATCAAGTCCTAACTAGAAATCTCTTAAGAAAAGACGAGAAATCGTTTGGATTCGAGGCGAAAGCCTTCCCCGCCGTTACGGAGTTCTTCTGCTCTAATCTCCGAAATCGAAGGACTTCATACGGGCTGAGGACTTAGTATTTATTCATGCAAAGATGCTCCTCTAAAGCTGGAATAAGGGATTGTCCACTTCACCGCCCCGAAGAGCAGTGGCTCTGTTGTTTTGCGCGCCTACGGAGAGAGACTCAAAAAGTACCGACGCTCAATCGAAAGAAAGAGAAATCCACTATATGCTTAACTCATGCCCCAGGAATCCCGGGGGTACGAACAAATTTTTTACTGGAGGGAAGGCTGGGGAAAAGCATAGAGCGTGCGGGCTCAGCTCTCGCACTCCTCCCATCCGCGAAGCTGAGGCGGGATAAAAAGCATAACTCCCCGGTCTCATAGGTTACCTTTCGATCTTCCTCCCCCGTGACGCTCCCAAATCGATCGCTATCCTTTTCTTGCTTTCTTGTTGTCTTGAATTGTTATAGAGCGGCTTTATATCAGGTATAGTTGGTAGGATGAAGTGGGATGAAGCCTTAGTGGATATAGCAAGTGTGACGGGGAGGCGGCTCGGGCGTAGTGGGTCTGGACGCCTAGCACGAAAGAGCCTTCTCTGGTAGCGGCACTATACCTTAGTCTCTCTCTAGCTTCCAGTCTATATAAAACGTAGTTAGCAGAGGTCAGTCTGTCTGGCGTTCCCTCGCGTCAAGGGCTACTTTTGCATGCATCGGCTCTCTCTCGTTCTCGTTAGGGAATTCCCGAGGTGAAAGCAGCTCTCTCGGAAGTAAGTTTCCCCGCTGGGACTAGTCTAAGAAACTTTCACTTGAATTGCCAAGCCTCTTGTGGTAACGCCCTTGACGAATTGCGTTCAACGTCCCTTTATGACTTTCCCGATCGGCGCCTCGGGTCGGTAGCCGGGCTCCGGGACATTACTACCACGGCGACTATCGACCCGAGCCCAAAGAAGGGAAAAAACGAACGGACTAAAGCGAGGAGTTCATTGGCCATACATAGTTTAAGGAGGATGGGGGCCAACCTCTTTCATGACCCATGGCCCCAGTGTGTCACTTGGTTAGCATTTCTAGAAAAAATGGAGACGGAGAGTCAGGCTAGTTTTTCGATAGGGAAAGAGACAGGGGAGTTGGCTGTAATGGAGACAATTCGGATGGACGATATGGATTTATTCGAGATGGTTAACCACTTTTTTAACCGTGAGAGGGAGGTCATTCAGAACCCGCTGGCTCCAGAACGGGGGGCGGCTCCAGAGGCGCTGCCGCAGGCGCCAGCACCGACTGAAGTTGCCCACCCCGCTCCCGATCAAAAAGAGCGTGCGGGACTTCGAAGGGACATTCAAACTTGAATTCGTGAGCAACTGCACGAACATTGTGAAAAGGGGAAAGGGCGGCTGTCCGTGCACTTTCCGGAAATGACGGAAATCTAGTCCAGTGCCGCGAAGGCGATAATGTCTTACGATCTGGAGATCTCCGCGGAGACGGATACGGAAACCCCCCGCGGATGGGTAGAGAATATAAGGGGGACCCTAATCTCCTAAAACCAGTCATTAGGGAATACCGACCAAATGAGTCTGTCTGCCGCTTTCTTTCATAACAGAGCCGTTATTCCCGGCTGGCATAGAAGTCTCTCGCGCGGGCGAAGGAGATGCATTTCTGGTACTGGTGGTATTGGACAAGAAAAAAGGGAATAATTTCTTTCTTCTTTCTGCCTTTATTTCCCATGACGACTAGGAACGGGCAAATCAAAAATTTCACTTCGAATTTCGGACCTCAACATCCTGCTGCTCATGGTGTTTCACGATCAGTATTGGAAATGAACGGAGAAGTGGTGGAACGTGCGGAACCACATATTGGATCACTCCAGTGCGGCACGAAGCCGCTGATGCCGAGTCGGCTCCTATGCCGCTAGCTATGCCCTGCTTGGTCCCCCGGCACGGTGGAGGTTCCGTAGCGCGTCATGAGCACCGGGCTAAGGGGCGGTTGAGCAACTCAAGCGAACCGCCCTACCTTACTACAACATAAGGACAGAAGGGAGAAGGTTGTGAAGGTGGCCTCGTTATCCACACCTCCGGTCGGATGAATGGAGGACCGACCGACCCGGGTTTTCACGAGCGTTGGCGGGTTCTGGAGTGCCTGTCAAGGGCGCTAGCGCATACCCCGGGGTGATCATCACCACCTGCACCTCAAATCTCGGCACAGTGGAACGTGTAACCCGCCTGCTGTTCCATTCAACTACATTTGTTCCTGTAATCCATAGCCTAACAGAACGCAGCAGCGAGGGGCAACCCGCCCATACAGCCAGCGGGGAGGATGGCACTACTGGCAAAGACCGTCTGGCGAAAACGCCGCAGGCGCGAAGCGTGGTAGGCCTGCGCCGGGGGAGCATAGGGAGGAAAGGGAGCCCGGACGGTGGAAGAGCCAGGGGAGGCCGGGTCATTTGACGGAAATGGAAGGCTTTGGACTATGAACCTCTTAAAGAAGGCCCTATGGAGTAAAGGGAAGTGCATGAATTCTTGGAAAAAGAGGGAGCGAGCCTATATAAAAAATGGAATCAAGCAAATTAAATGAATAGATAGAGTCAACGGTACGACAGACAGCGCTGCCTACACGCGAATTTGCTTCCGAAGTCGAGCAGTCTCAATTTCACTACAGGATTTTAGAATGAATGCTGGGCTGGGCCACCTCGAATGGCGTGAGCCGCATGCGGGGAGACCCGCACGTACGGTTTTTAGGGGGATCTGGTCGAAAGACCGGCCGGCGCCCACCCGACTAGAGGGACTGAGAAATTAATAGAGTACAAAACTTATCTTCAAGCTTTACCTTATTCTGATCGTTCAGAGGGCGATCGCGGGGTCACTGAATGAAGTCCTCCGTTTCTTTCGGAGGTGCTGACCCGCAGCGAGGCAGAGATGACTAAGTGACATATGGAATATGGCGACGACAACAGCATGTCGTAGAAGGAGATAACAAGTGGAGCCAACGACCCACTCAGACTAACGTATCTACAACTACATCCCCGAGCGGCAGTCAAACGGGGGCGTGAATGCGAGATGCCAGCGGAATGATCGGCCGGACAGAGGCTAGGGCTCCTTCCTTCCCACCGCGTCCTTCCTTGTGTGTCGGAGATATAAAGCGAGTGCACCGGAAAAGAACGGGAACTGGGTCGATCTATTCTATGTCGAAGCATCCGAAGCATAACTGCACACTCACACGATCTTTGCCGACAGATAGGAGCATTCGGTGGAACCGGTGAACTACACTTGCTTCTGGATAGATGTGTGGGACAGAGGGCTCGTGGTACCTGCTGCCCACCCTTCCTCCTCTGCTTTGAGAACCGTGTGAACGGAGAGTGGGCAGAAGGGAAGGAGGTCCTCATAAGGAGTCGCACACTTACTTGAGCAGTGCGGGAGACTGGGGAATGGGTCGAGTAAAGTCCCCTGGGGTCGGAAAAATCACAGAGACGTACTGATACGATAGGGCTTTTATTGGTATTTATTTTGTATTAGTGATTGTAAAGGAGGGCGCTTGGCTATGTTATAGAAAGGGAAGGCAGAGGCATCGAATGGCGAAGAGAGGCGGCTCGGCAGGGAAGGAATGGGAAATCGTCAAAGATGACTTCTTTGTTGTCGAAACGAAGGGCTAAATAGCACCAGTGATTCTCTGAGCCGGTCTGGATTTCCAACGCCTCGGGAAACTGGTCGAGATAGATGACAGCGCCTTTTTCCCCTCTTCCTTACCGGGAGGGCAATCTTCTCTTATGGCCTTCACCTCCCGCCCGGCCCGGAAATATAGAATCCAGCCCCCTTCTGATCCATTCATTTCTGCAAGCAGGGAGGATCCAGAGCTAAGCCCCCTCCTATTCGAGGCCGGGCGGCCTTGCCCCACAAGCACCCA